GGGTTAATGACTAATCAGCCCATGATCACACATAACTGTGGTGTCATGCATTTGGTATTTTTAATTTTTAGGGGGTCGAACTTGCTATGACTCAGCTATGACCTAAAGGTCCTGACTCAGTCAAATATAATGTAGCTGGGCTTATTCTCTATGCGGGGGTTCCACACGTACAACAAACAAGGTGTTATTCAGTCAATGGTCACAGGACATATACTTAAATCCCTATTGTTCCACAGGACACGGCATGCGCGCACCCACGTATACGCGTACACGTATACACGTACACACGTACACACGTACACACGTACACACGTATACACGTATACACGTATACACGTACACACGTATACACGTATACACGTATACACGTACACACGTACACACGTACACACGTACACACGTACACACGTATACACGTATACACGTATACACGTATACACGTATACACGTATACACGTATACGCGTACACGTACACACGTACACACGTACACACGTACACACGTACACACGTACACACGTATACACGTATACACGTATACACGTATACACGTATACACGTATACACATGCAAACTTTTTTGATTTTAGTAAATAATTAGCTTAAACAAACCCCCCTTACCCCCCGTTAACCCTATTTGTTACAATACGTGTTTATTTCTGTCTTGCCAAACCCCAAAAACAAGACTAAACCGTATCTGAGCATAGAGCTTAAGAGTTAACGTTTACAAACTTTACCAACCCCATTATTACCAATTATTAATACTAAATCATAACTTTGTTCGCAGTATCTATAGATACGCCAACCCGATCTCTAACTCGTCCCTATTGAACAATATTTACACACCCAACAATCCTATATCTTGGTTCATGTAGCTTAAAAACACAAAGCAAGGCACTGAAAATGCCTAGATGAGTCGCCAGACTCCATAAACATAGAGGTTTGGTCCTAGCCTTTCCATTAGTTATTAATAAAATTACACATGCAAGCCTCCGCATCCCGGTGAAAATGCCCTCTAAGTCACCCAGTGATTCAAAGGAGCTGGTATCAAGCACACAACCATTGTAGCTCATAACACCTTGCTCAGCCACACCCCCACGGGATACAGCAGTGATAAAAATTAAGCTATGAATGAAAGTTCGACTAAGTTATATTAAATTAGGGTTGGTAAATTTCGTGCCAGCCACCGCGGTCATACGATTAACCCAAACCAATGGACCTACGGCGTAAAGCGTGTTACAGAAGAGAAGCATACTAAAGTTAAACCTTAACTAGGCTGTAAAAAGCTGCAGTTAACATAAAAATACAGCACGAAAGTAACTTTAATATTTCCGACCACACGATAGCTAAGATCCAAACTGGGATTAGATACCCCACTATGCTTAGCCCTAAACCTAGATAGTTAGCTCAAACAAAACTATCCGCCAGAGAACTACTAGCAACAGCTTAAAACTCAAAGGACTTGGCGGTGCTTTATATCCCTCTAGAGGAGCCTGTTCTATAATCGATAAACCCCGATAAACCTCACCATCTCTTGCTAATTCAGCCTATATACCGCCATCTTCAGCAAACCCTAAAAAGGAAGAAAAGTAAGCACAAGTATCTTGACACAAAAAAGTTAGGTCAAGGTGTAGCCCATGAGATGGGAAGCAATGGGCTACATTTTCTACAACTAGAACATCCACGAAAATCCTTATGAAATTAAGAATTCAAGGAGGATTTAGTAGTAAATTTGAGAATAGAGAGCTCAATTGAATTGGGCCATGAAGCACGCACACACCGCCCGTCACCCTCCTCAAGTGGTCAAACCCTGAAGAAACCTATTCAAACCATTACATCCACAAGAGGAGACAAGTCGTAACAAGGTAAGCATACTGGAAAGTGTGCTTGGATGACAAGATGTAGCTTAAACAAAGCATCTGGCTTACACCCAGAAGATTTCATATTAAACTGACCATCTTGAGCCAAAGCTAGCCCAATCATCTACAAACGCAATTAACATCAGAAAGTAAAATAAAACATTTAGTTGCCCCATAAAAGTATAGGAGATAGAAATTTAACTTGGCGCTATAGAGAAAGTACCGCAAGGGAAAGATGAAAGAAAAAACTAAAAGCACTATACAGCAAAGATTACCCCTTGTACCTTTTGCATAATGAATTAGCTAGAACAACCTAACAAAGAGAACTTCAGCTAGGCCCCCCGAAACCAGACGAGCTACCCATGAACAATCTATTACAGGATGAACTCATCTATGTCGCAAAATAGTGAGAAGATTTGTGGGTAGAGGTGAAAAGCCTAACGAGCCTGGTGATAGCTGGTTGCCCAGAACAGAATCTTAGTTCAACTTTAAACTTACCTCAAAACCCTGAAATTCCAATGTAAGTTTAAAATATAGTCTAAAAAGGTACAGCTTTTTAGAATTAGGATACAGCCTTAATTAGAGAGTAAGCATAAACACAAACCATAGTTGGCCTAAAAGCAGCCACCAATTAAGAAAGCGTTCAAGCTCAACAATCAGAACATCTCAATGTCAAAAAACGCAACCAACTCCTAATTTAAAACTGGGCTAATCTATTTAATAATAGAAGCAATAATGCTAATATGAGTAACAAGAAATATTTCTCCCGTGCATAAGCTTATATCAGAACGGATAACCACTGATAGTTAACAACAAGATAAATACAACCTAACTACAAGCAAACATATCAAGCTAATTGTTAACCCAACACAGGCATGCAACTCAAGGAAAGATTAAAAGAAGTAAAAGGAACTCGGCAAACACAAGCCCCGCCTGTTTACCAAAAACATCACCTCTAGCATTTCCAGTATTAGAGGCACTGCCTGCCCAGTGACATCAGTTAAACGGCCGCGGTATCCTGACCGTGCAAAGGTAGCATAATCATTTGTTCCTTAAATAGGGACTTGTATGAATGGCCACACGAGGGCTTTACTGTCTCTTACTTCCAATCCGTGAAATTGACCTTCCCGTGAAGAGGCGGGAATATGACAATAAGACGAGAAGACCCTATGGAGCTTTAATTAACCGACCCAAAGAGATCTTGATAATCAACCGACAGGGATAACATACCTCTACCATGGGCCGACAATTTAGGTTGGGGTGACCTCGGAGAATAAAACAACCTCCGAGTGATTTAAATCTAGACTAACTAGTCGAAAGTACTACATCACTTATTGATCCAAAAACTTGATCAACGGAACAAGTTACCCTAGGGATAACAGCGCAATCCTATTTTAGAGTCCATATCGACAATAGGGTTTACGACCTCGATGTTGGATCAGGACATCCCGATGGTGCAGCAGCTATCAAAGGTTCGTTTGTTCAACGATTAAAGTCCTACGTGATCTGAGTTCAGACCGGAGTAATCCAGGTCGGTTTCTATCTATTAAATAATTTCTCCCAGTACGAAAGGACAAGAGAAATAGGGCCCACTTTGCTAAAGCGCCTTTAACCAAATAGATGATATAATCTCAATCTAGACAGTTTATCCAAACATATCACCCGTAGAGCTCGGGTTTGTTAGGGTGGCAGAGCCCGGCAATTGCATAAAACTTAAGCTTTTATCATCAGAGGTTCAACTCCTCTCCCTAACAACATGTTCATAGTCAACATCCTCTCACTAACTATCCCTATTCTCCTCGCCGTAGCCTTCCTAACCCTAGTTGAACGTAAAGTACTGGGTTACATACAACTCCGCAAAGGACCAAACGTCGTAGGACCATACGGCCTACTCCAACCCATTGCAGACGCCATGAAACTCTTCACTAAAGAGCCCCTCCGACCCCTCACATCTTCCATATTCATATTCATTATAGCACCCATCCTAGCCCTTACACTAGCCCTAACTATATGAATTCCGCTGCCCATACCATACCCACTCATTAACATAAACCTAGGAGTACTATTTATACTAGCCATATCCAGCCTGGCCGTCTACTCCATTCTATGATCCGGATGGGCCTCAAACTCAAAATACGCCCTAATTGGAGCCCTACGAGCTGTAGCCCAAACAATCTCATATGAAGTCACACTAGCCATCATCCTCTTATCAGTACTACTAATAAACGGATCCTTCACATTAGCCACACTAATTACCACTCAAGAATTTATCTGACTTGTTATCCCTGCATGACCCCTGGCCATAATATGATTCATTTCTACACTAGCAGAAACCAACCGAGCCCCGTTTGACCTCACAGAGGGGGAATCAGAGCTCGTTTCCGGATTTAACGTAGAGTACGCAGCAGGTCCCTTTGCCCTGTTTTTTCTAGCAGAATACGCCAACATCATCATAATAAATATCCTCACAACAATCCTATTCTTCGGAGCATTTCACAGCCCCTATATACCAGAACTATATACCACCAACTTCACTATAAAAACCCTGATTCTAACAACCACCTTCCTATGAATCCGAGCATCTTACCCACGATTCCGATACGACCAATTAATACACCTCCTATGAAAAAGCTTTCTACCCCTTACCCTAGCCTTATGCATATGACACGTCTCCCTGCCCATCATCACAGCAAGCATTCCGCCTCAAACATAAGAAATATGTCTGACAAAAGAGTTACTTTGATAGAGTAAAACTTAGAGGTTTAAACCCTCTTATTTCTAGAATTATAGGAATCGAACCTAATCCTAAGAATCCAAAAATCTTCGTGCTACCAATATTACACCACATTCTAAAGTAAGGTCAGCTAAATAAGCTATCGGGCCCATACCCCGAAAATGTTGGTTTATACCCTTCCCATACTAATCAAACCCCCTATTTTTATTATCATTATATCAACCGTTATTTCAGGAACTATAATCGTAATAACAGCCTCCCATTGACTTATAGTCTGAATCGGCCTCGAAATAAACCTATTAGCCATTATTCCCATCCTCATAAAAAAATATAATCCACGAGCCATAGAAGCAGCCACAAAATATTTCCTGACACAAGCAACTGCTTCAATACTCCTAATAATAGGAATCATCATCAACCTACTGCATTCAGGACAATGAACTGTATCAAAAGATCTCAACCCCATAGCATCTATCATAATAACAACCGCCTTAGCAATAAAACTAGGACTAGCCCCATTCCACTTCTGAGTGCCCGAAGTTACACAAGGAATCTCCATATCCTCAGGCCTAATCCTACTCACATGACAAAAAATTGCTCCACTATCAATCCTATACCAAATCTCACCCACCATCAATCCCAACCTACTCCTAACAATAGCCATCATATCAGTTATAGTCGGAGGCTGAGGAGGACTTAACCAAACCCAACTACGAAAAATTATAGCATATTCCTCAATTGCCCACATAGGCTGAATAGCAGCCATCATAACATATAGCCCCACAATAATAATTTTAAACCTGACCATCTACATCATCATAACACTAACCACCTTCATATTATTCATACACAACTCCACCACAACAACATCATCCCTATCACAAACATGAAACAAAACACCCCTAATCACCTCATTTATCCTAGTACTAATAATGTCTCTAGGCGGCCTTCCTCCACTCTCCGGCTTCATCCCAAAATGAATAATCATTCAGGAACTAACTAAAAACGAAATAATTATAATACCCACACTACTAGCTATAACAGCACTACTTAACCTGTACTTCTACATACGACTAACGTATACCACTGCACTGACTATATTCCCCTCAAACAACTGTATAAAAATAAAATGACGATTCGGGTGCACAGAAAAAACAATCCTTTTACCCCCCCCCCCCTTAATTGTAATATCCACCATGCTACTACCACTCGCACCAATACTATCCATCCTAGATTAGAAGTTTAGGTTAAATTAGACCAAGAGCCTTCAAAGCTCTAAGTAAGCCCTAACAGACTTAACTTTTGCATACCAATTAATCCTAAGGACTGCAAGAATCTATCTTACATCAATTGATTGCAAATCAAACACTTTAATTAAGCTAAGCCCTTACTAGATTGGTGGGCCCCAACCCCACGAAATTTTAGTTAACAGCTAAATACCCTCCTAGTCCACTGGCTTCAATCTACTTCTCCCGCCGTCTAGAAAAAAAAGGCGGGAGAAGCCCCGGCAGCGTCAAGCTGCTTCTTTGAATTTGCAATTCAATATGACATTCACTGCAGGACTTGGTAAAAAGAGGACTGAACCTCTGTCTTTAGATTTACAGTCTAATGCTTACTCAGCCATTTTACCTATGTTCATAAACCGCTGACTATTTTCAACCAATCACAAAGATATTGGAACTCTTTACCTTCTATTTGGCGCCTGGGCCGGTATGGTGGGGACCGCTCTCAGTCTCTCAATCCGAGCCGAACTGGGTCAACCTGGCACGCTACTAGGGGACGACCAAATTTATAATGTAGTCGTCACCGCCCATGCCTTTGTAATAATCTTCTTTATAGTAATGCCTATTATGATTGGAGGATTCGGAAACTGATTGGTTCCATTAATGATTGGAGCTCCCGATATAGCATTCCCTCGAATGAATAATATGAGCTTCTGACTCCTCCCCCCGTCTTTCCTACTTTTGCTCGCATCATCTATGGTAGAGGCTGGAGCAGGGACTGGATGGACAGTATACCCACCTCTAGCCGGCAACCTAGCTCATGCAGGAGCATCCGTAGATCTAACTATTTTTTCACTACACCTAGCAGGTGTCTCCTCAATCTTAGGTGCTATTAATTTTATTACTACTATTATTAATATAAAACCCCCTGCTATATCCCAATATCAAACACCCCTATCTGTCTGATCGGTTTTAATCACTGCTGTATTGCTACTTCTATCACTACCAGTTTTAGCAGCAGGCATCACTATGCTACTGACAGATCGAAATCCGAACACCACATTTTTTGACCCCGCCGGAGGAGGGGATCCTATCTTATATCAACACCTATTCTGATTTTTCGGTCACCCAGAAGTCTACATTTTAATTTTACCCGGGTTTGGAATAATTTCACGTATTGTTACCTACTACTCAGGTAAAAAAGAACCTTTTGGCTACATGGGAATAGTCTGAGCTATAATATCAATTGGCTTTCTGGGCTTTATCGTATGAGCCCATCACATGTTTACTGTGGGGATAGATGTGGACACACGAGCATACTTTACATCAGCTACTATAATTATTGCTATTCCCACTGGGGTAAAAGTATTTAGCTGACTGGCCACTCTTCATGGAGGTAATATCAAATGGTCCCCTGCTATGCTATGAGCTCTGGGATTCATTTTCCTATTCACCGTAGGAGGCTTAACAGGAATTGTACTAGCAAATTCCTCATTAGATATTGTTCTTCACGACACATACTACGTAGTAGCCCACTTCCACTATGTCTTGTCAATAGGAGCAGTATTTGCTATCATAGGAGGCTTCGTCCATTGATTCCCCCTATTCTCAGGGTATACTCTCGATAATACTTGGGCAAAAATTCATTTTACGATTATGTTCGTAGGTGTCAATATAACGTTTTTCCCTCAGCATTTTCTAGGCCTGTCCGGAATGCCTCGACGTTATTCTGACTACCCAGACGCATATACAGCTTGAAACACAATCTCCTCAATAGGCTCTTTTATTTCACTAACAGCAGTAATATTAATAGTTTTTATAGTGTGAGAAGCTTTTGCATCAAAGCGAGAAGTGGCCATAGTGGAACTAACCACAACTAATCTTGAATGGCTGCATGGATGTCCCCCTCCATATCACACATTTGAAGAGCCAACCTATGTGCTGTTAAAATAAGAAAGGAAGGAATCGAACCTCCTTAGACTGGTTTCAAGCCAATACCATAACCATTATGTCTTTCTCAATCAAGAAGTATTAGTAAAACAATTACATAACTTTGTCAAGGTTAAATTATAGGTTTAAGCCCTATGTACTTCCATGGCATACCCCTTCCAACTAGGTTTTCAAGATGCTACATCCCCCATCATAGAAGAGCTCCTACACTTCCATGATCACACACTAATAATTGTATTCCTAATTAGCTCCCTAGTCCTTTATATCATCTCACTAATACTAACAACCAAACTCACGCACACAAGCACAATGGATGCCCAAGAAGTAGAAACCATCTGAACCATTTTACCAGCTATCATCTTAATTCTCATTGCCCTACCCTCCTTACGAATTCTCTATATAATAGACGAGATTAATAGCCCCTCTCTTACTGTAAAGACCATGGGACATCAATGGTATTGAAGCTATGAATACACTGACTATGAAGACCTAAGCTTTGACTCCTATATAATTCCCACTCAAGAGCTAAAGCCCGGAGAACTCCGACTATTAGCAGTTGATAACCGAGTAGTACTACCAATAGAAGTGACCATTCGCGTGTTAATCTCATCAGAAGACGTACTACACTCATGAGCCGTCCCATCCCTGGGCCTAAAAACTGATGCTATTCCAGGCCGACTAAACCAAACAACCCTAATGGGCACACGACCTGGACTATATTATGGTCAATGCTCAGAAATCTGTGGCTCAAACCATAGTTTTATACCCATTGTCCTTGAATTAGTCCCACTATCGTACTTTGAAAAATGATCCGCGTCTGTACTGTAAATTCATTAAGAAGCTAAACTAGCGTTAACCTTTTAAGTTAAAAACTGGGAGTTTAAATCTCCCCTTAATGACATGCCACAGTTAGATACATCAACCTGATTTATTACTATTGTTTCAATAATTATAACACTATTTATTATATTTCAACTAAAAATCTCAAAACACCTGTATCCATCAAGCCCAGAGCCCAAATCTATAGCTGCACTAAAACAACTTAATCCTTGAGAAAAAAAATGAACGAAAATCTATTCACCTCTTTCACTACCCCAACAATAATAGGACTACCCATTGTCATACTAATTATTATATTCCCCAGTATTCTATTCCCCTCGCCCAGTCGACTAATTAACAATCGTCTAATCTCACTCCAACAGTGATTAGTACAATTAACATCAAAACAAATACTAGCCATTCACAACCACAAAGGGCAAACTTGGGCTCTAATACTCATATCTCTCATTCTATTCATTGGATCAACAAACCTGTTGGGCCTACTGCCCCACTCATTTACCCCAACTACCCAATTATCAATAAACTTAGGAATAGCTATTCCCCTATGAGCCGGCACCGTAATTACTGGGTTTCGCCACAAAACTAAAGCATCCCTAGCCCACTTTCTACCACAAGGGACACCGATCCCCCTGATCCCCATGCTTGTAATTATTGAAACTATTAGCCTTTTCATCCAACCCGTGGCTCTGGCCGTACGACTTACAGCCAACATTACTGCGGGCCACTTATTAATGCACTTAATCGGAGGAGCTGCTCTGGCCCTAATAAACATTAGTACCTCTATTGCTCTAATTACCTTTATTATCCTTATCCTACTGACAGTCCTTGAATTCGCTGTAGCCCTAATCCAAGCTTATGTCTTTACCCTACTTGTAAGCCTGTATTTACATGACAACACTTAATGACCCATCAAACCCACGCATATCACATAGTTAACCCCAGTCCATGGCCACTTACGGGAGCCCTTTCGGCCCTACTGATAACTTCAGGCCTGGCTATATGATTCCACTATAACTCAACACTGCTACTAACTCTAGGAATAACCACCAATCTGCTGACTATATATCAATGGTGACGTGATATTATCCGGGAAAGCACATTTCAAGGTCACCACACACCCATCGTTCAAAAGGGTCTCCGCTACGGAATAATTCTTTTTATCATCTCGGAAGTATTCTTCTTCGCAGGCTTTTTCTGGGCCTTCTACCACTCGAGTCTGGCCCCAACTCCCGAATTAGGAGGATGCTGGCCACCAACAGGTATTATTCCCCTAAACCCCCTAGAAGTTCCACTACTTAACACCTCCGTACTTTTAGCTTCCGGAGTGTCAATCACTTGAGCTCACCATAGTTTAATGGAAGGGAGTCGAAAACACATACTCCAGGCACTATTTATTACAATCTCCCTGGGAGTCTACTTCACTCTCCTCCAAGCCTCCGAATATTACGAAACACCATTTACAATCTCAGATGGAGTCTACGGATCCACCTTCTTCATGGCTACAGGATTCCACGGATTACACGTAATTATCGGCTCTACTTTCCTAATTGTATGCTTCTTGCGCCAACTAAAATATCACTTCACATCGAGCCACCACTTTGGATTTGAAGCCGCTGCCTGATATTGGCACTTCGTAGACGTGGTTTGACTGTTCCTATACGTTTCTATTTATTGATGAGGATCCTATTCCCTTAGTATTAACAAGTACAGTTGACTTCCAATCAACCAGTTTCGGTATAGTCCGAAGGGGAATAATAAACGTAATACTCGCCCTGCTCACTAATACACTTCTATCCATGCTACTCGTATTTATTGCATTCTGACTACCCCAACTAAATACCTATGCAGAAAAAGCAAGTCCCTACGAATGTGGATTTGACCCCATAGGATCCGCCCGCCTGCCTTTCTCTATAAAATTTTTCTTAGTAGCGATTACATTCTTGCTATTTGACCTAGAAATTGCACTACTACTCCCTCTTCCTTGGGCCTCACAAACAAACAAATTATCAACCATACTTACCATAGCTCTTCTACTAATCTCTCTATTAGCCGCAAGCCTAGCCTACGAATGAACCCAAAAAGGACTAGAGTGAACTGAATATGATAATTAGTTTAAACTAAAACAAATGATTTCGACTCATTAGATTGTAGCTTACCCTATAATTATCAGATGTCCATAGTCTATATTAATATCTTCCTGGCTTTCATCATGTCACTTATAGGACTACTGATGTACCGATCCCACCTAATATCTTCCCTCCTATGTCTAGAAGGCATAATACTCTCCCTATTTATCATGATAACCGTGGCAATTCTAAATAATCACTTCACACTAGCTAGCATGACTCCTATCATCCTGCTAGTATTTGCAGCCTGCGAGGCGGCACTGGGCTTATCCCTACTCGTAATGGTATCAAACACATATGGCACCGACTATGTACAAAACTTAAACCTCCTACAATGCTAAAAATTATTGTCCCTACTGCCATACTCATACCGATAACATGACTATCAAAACCCAACATAATCTGAATTAACTCAACTACCTATAGCCTTCTGATCAGCCTTATTAGCCTCTCCTATTTAAATCAACTAGGCGACAACAGCCTAAATCTCTCATTACTATTTTTCTCAGACTCACTCTCTGCACCTCTACTAGTATTAACAACATGACTCCTACCACTGACGCTCATGGCTAGTCAATCACACCTGTCAAAAGAGACCTTAGCCCGAAAAAAACTATACATCACAATACTTATTATCTTACAACTTCTCTTAATTATAACATTCACCGCCACAGAACTAATTATATTCTACATTCTATTTGAAGCCACATTAATCCCCACCCTCATTATTATCACTCGATGGGGTAATCAAACGGAGCGACTAAACGCCGGCCTATATTTTTTATTCTACACCCTGCTGGGCTCACTGCCCCTCCTGGTCGCACTACTATATATTCAAAACACAACAGGGACTTTAAATTTCCTAATCATTCAGTACTGAGCCAAACCGATCTCAGCCACCTGATCTAATATCCTTCTCTGACTAGCATGCATAATAGCATTCATAGTAAAAATACCCCTATACGGACTCCACCTGTGACTGCCAAAAGCACATGTTGAAGCCCCCATTGCCGGCTCAATGGTACTTGCTGCCGTACTATTAAAACTAGGGGGATATGGAATGATGCGTATTACAATTCTACTTAACCCCACAACAAACCAAATAGCATACCCCTTCATAATGTTGTCCCTATGAGGAATAGTTATAACAAGTTCTATCTGTCTACGCCAGACAGACCTAAAGTCCTTAATCGCATACTCATCAGTAAGCCACATAGCCCTAGTAATTGTAGCTGTGCTAATCCAAACACCCTGAAGTTACACAGGAGCTACAGCCCTTATAATCGCCCACGGACTAACTTCCTCAATATTATTTTGCCTTGCAAACTCAAACTACGAACGAGTCCACAGCCGAACAATAATCCTAGCACGAGGCCTACAAACCATCCTTCCTCTAATAGCTGCCTGATGACTACTAGCCAGTCTCGCGAACCTAGCTCTGCCTCCTACCATCAACCTAATTGGGGAACTATTTGTAGTAGTAGCCTCCTTCTCATGATCTAACTTAACTATCACTCTCATAGGCACAAATATTATCATCACAGCCTTATATACCCTCTATATACTTATCACAACCCAACGAGGTAAGTACCCACATCATATTAAAAACATTAACCCATCATTTACACGAGAAAACGCCCTAATAGCCCTTCACTTGCTCCCACTCCTCCTCTTATCCCTCAACCCCAAAATCGTACTGGGTCCTATTTATTGTAAATATAGTTTAACAAAAACATTAGATTGTGGATCTAACAATAGAAGTGCAAATCTTCCTATTTACCGAAAAAGTATGCGAGAACTGCTAATTCATGCCCCCACGTATAAAAGCGTGGCTTTTTCAACTTTTATAGGATAGAAGTAATCCATTGGCCTTAGGAGCCAAAAAATTGGTGCAACTCCAAATAAAAGTAATAAACCTATTTACCTCTTTTATACTCACTGCAATATTCATTCTACTCCTACCCATCATTACATCCAACACTCAACTATACAAAAACAACCTGTACCCTCACTATGTAAAAACCACAATCTCTTATGCCTTTACCATCAGCATAATTCCGGCTATAGTATTTATTTCTTCCGGACAGGAAACAATTATCTCAAACTGACACTGATTATCAATCCAAACCCTTAAATTGTCACTAAGTTTTAAACTAGACTATTTCTCGATCATCTTCATCCCTGTAGCACTTTTCGTTACATGATCAATTATAGAGTTCTCAATATGATACATACACACAGACCCCTATATTAATCGATTCTTCAAGTATCTCCTCATATTTCTAATCACCATAATAATCCTAGTAACTGCCAATAACCTATTCCAACTGTTTATTGGCTGAGAGGGGGTAGGAATCATATCCTTCCTGCTAATCGGATGGTGATATGGTCGAGCAGACGCAAACACTGCTGCCCTGCAGGCAATTCTCTACAACCGCATCGGAGACGTGGGGTTTATCACAGCCATAGCATGATTTCTCACCAATATAAATGCATGAGACTTTCAACAAATCTTTATCACCCAGCATGAAAACCTAAATATCCCACTACTAGGGCTTCTCTTAGCAGCCACGGGTAAGTCTGCCCAATTTGGCCTACACCCATGACTACCATCAGCCATAGAGGGTCCAACCCCCGTTTCTGCCCTACTCCACTCAAGTACAATAGTTGTAGCCGGAGTCTTTCTATTAATCCGCTTCTACCCGCTCATAGAACAAAATAAAACCACACAAACCCTTACCCTATGCCTAGGAGCCATCACAACCTTATTCACAGCCATCTGTGCCCTCACACAAAATGACATTAAAAAAATCGTTGCCTTCTCAACTTCAAGCCAACTAGGCCTAATAATCGTTACCATCGGAATCAACCAACCCTACCTTGCATTCCTGCACATCTGTACGCACGCGTTTTTCAAAGCAATATTATTCATGTGCTCTGGATCAATTATCCACAGCTTAAATGATGAACAAGACATTCGAAAAATAGGCGGACTATACAAGCCAATACCCTTCACCACCACCTCCCTCATCATCGGAAGTCTCGCATTAACAGGCATACCTTTTCTAACAGGCTTTTACTCCAAGGACCTAATCATCGAGACAGCCAACACGTCGTATACCAACGCCTGAGCCCTATTGGTCACTCTCATCGCTACATCTCTCACAGCCGCCTACAGTACTCGAATCATATTCTTCGCACTCCTAGGACAACCCCGATTTAACTCCCTAAGTCCAATCAATGAAAATAACCCCCACCTTATCAACTCCATTAAACGTCTCTTAATTGGAAGCATTTTTGCAGGATACCTGATCTCCCACAACATTCCCCCGACAACCATCCCACAAATAACTATACCCCACTATCTAAAGCTGACCGCCCTTGCTGCAACCATTACAGGCTTCATCCTAGCATTAGAACTTAACCTCGCGGCTAAAAACTTAAAATTTAAACATCCCTCAGACCTCTTTAAGTTTTCCAACCTCCTAGGGTACTTTCCAATCGTAATACACCGCCTCCCATCAACAATAAGCTTAACTATAAGCCAAAAATCCGCATCGATACTATTAGATATAATCTGGCTAGAAAATGTATTACCAAAATCCATCTCCTACTTCCAAATAAAAATATCAACCATCGTATCTAATCAGAAAGGACTAGTTAAGCTTTACTTCTTATCCTTCATAATCACCTTAGCCCTTAGCTTACTCCTACTTAGTTTCCACGAGTAACCTCTATAATCACCAACACACCAATAAGCAAGGACCAACCAGTAACAACCACCAACCATGTTCCATAACTATACAGTGCTGCAATCCCCATGGCCTCCTCACTAAAAAACCCCGAATCACCCGTATCATAAATCACTCAATCACCTGCACCATTAAACTTAAACACAACCTCGACTTCATCTTCTTTTAAAATATAGCAAGCAGTTAACAACTCCGCTAGCACCCCTGTAATAAATGCACCCAATACAGCCTTATTAGACGTCCATGCCTCAGGATAAGGCTCAGTAGCCATAGCTGTAGTATACCCAAACACCACAAGCATACCCCCCAAATAAATTAAAAAAACCATTAAACCTAAAAATGATCCCCCAAAATTCAATACAATACCACAACCAGCACCACCAGCCACAATCAGACCAAACCCACCATAAATAGGAGAAGGCTTTGAAGAAAAACTCACAAAGCTCACCACAAAGATTGTACTTAAAATAAATACAATGTATGTTATCATAATTCTTACATGGAATCTAACCATGACTAATGATATGAAAAACCATCGTTGTATTTCAACTATAAGAACTTAATGACCAACATTCGAAAATCTCACCCCCTTATCAAGATCATCAACCACTCATTCATTGATCTTCCCGCTCCATCCAATATCTCAGCATGATGGAACTTTGGTTCCCTACTAGGAGTGTGTTTAATCCTGCAAATTCTTACTGGTCTCTTCCTAGCCATACACTACACGTCAGATACAATAACCGCTTTCTCATCAGTCACCCATATCTGCCGCGACGTAAATTACGGCTGAATTATCCGATATTTACACGCCAATGGAGCCTCCATATTCTTTATCTGCCTGTACATACACGTAGGACGAGGAATATACTACGGCTCCTACACTTTCTCAGAAACATGAAATATTGGAATCGTACTATTATTCACAGTCATAGCTACAGCTTTCATAGGATATGTCCTACCATGGGGCCAAATATCCTTTTGAGGGGCAACCGTAATCACCAACCTCCTATCGGCAATCCCATATATTGGAACCAATCTAGTAGAGTGGATCTGAGGGGGCTTCTCAGTAGACAAAGCCACCCTAACACGATTCTTTGCCTTCCACTTCATCCTTCCATTCATCATCTCAGCCCTAGCAGCAGTCCATCTCCTATTCCTTCATGAGACAGGATCCAATAACCCCTCAGGAGTGGTATCCGACTCAGACAAAATCCCATTTCACCCATACTACACAATCAAAGATATCCTGGGCCTCCTAGTACTAATCCTAATACTCATGCTACTCGTCCTATTCTCACCAGACCTACTAGGAGACCCCGATAACTATACCCCCGCCAACCCTCTAAACACCCCTCCCCACATCAAACCCGAATGATATTTCCTATTTGCATACGCAATCCTCCGATCTATTCCCAATAAGCTAGGAGGAGTTTTAGCCCTAGTTCTATCTATCTTAACCTTAGCTATCATCCCCGCTCTCCACACTTCTAAACAACGAGGAATAATGTTTCGACCACTAAGCCAATGCTTATTCTGATTACTAGTAGCGGACCTTCTGACCCTAACATGAATTGGCGGCCAACCTGTAGAACACCCCTTCATCACCATCGGCCAACTGGCCTCCATCCTATACTTCTCTATCCTTCTAATCCTAATACCTATCTCAGGCATTATTGAAAATCGCCTCCTTAAATGAAGAGTCTTTGTAGTACATACAATACCTTGGTCTTGTAAACCAAAAAAGGAGAATATGCACCCTCCCTAAGACTTCAAGGAAGAAGCAACAGCCCCACCATCAGCACCCAAAGCTGAAATTCTTTCTTAAACTATTCCTTGCTAATACCAAAAAGCAACCCCATAACTTCCATAATTCATATATTGCATATACTCATACTGTGCTTGCCCAGTATGTCCTCATCTTTCCGCAATAAAGCAAGTGAAAACTCTCAATTCTTACAATACAAACTCACAAGTAAGATAACCAACTGACCTTTTCCTCATGCATATCATGCACCAACCACTCGCCCCATGAATATTAAGCATGTACAGTAGTTTATATATATTACATAAGACATACTATGTATATCGTGCATTAACTGCTTGTCCCCATGAATATTAAGCATGTACAGTAGTTTATATATATTACATAAGACATACTATGTATATCGTGCATTAACTGCTTGTCCCCATGAATATTAAGCATGTACAGTAGTTTATATATATTACATAAGACATACTATGTATATCGTGCATTAACTGCTTGTCCCCATGAATATTAAGCATGTACAGTAGTTTATATATATTACATAAGACATAATAGTGCTTAATCGTGCATATTCATGATTTCCAACAGTCTCTTATGGACCTCAACTGTCCGAAAGAGCTTGATCACCTGGCCTCGAGAAACCAGCAACCCTTGCTTGAGCGTGTACCTCTTCTCGCTCCGGGCCCATTTCAACGTGGGGGTGTCTATAATGAAACTATACCTGGCATCTGGTTCTTACTTCAGGGCCATGACATTCTTAAATCCAATCCTTCAACTTTCTCAAATGGGACATCTCGAT